GCTAGCGTAGCTTAACTAAAGCATAACACTGAAGATGTTAAGATGGGCCCTAGAAAGCCCCGCGGGCACAAAGGCTTGGTCCTGACTTTACTATCAGCTCTGACCGGAATTACACATGCAAGTCTCCGCACTCCTGTGAGGATGCCCTTAATCCCCCGCCCGGGGACGAGGAGCTGGCATCAGGCACGCCTGCCCGGGCAGCCCAAGACGCCTTGCTAAGCCACACCCCCAAGGGAACTCAGCAGTGATAAACATTAAGCCATAAGCGAAAGCTTGACTTAGTTAAGGTCGCCAGGGCCGGTAAAACTCGTGCCAGCCACCGCGGTTATACGAGAGGCCCAAGTAGATAGACATCGGCGTAAAGTGTGGTTAGGGTACAAAGAGCTAAAGCCAAATATCTCCAAGGCTGTTATACGCACCCGGAGACACGAAGCCCCTCCGCGAAAGTAGCTTTATACGATTAGCCTGAGCCCACGACAGCTATGACACAAACTGGGATTAGATACCCCACTATGCCTAGCCGTAAAATTTGACAGCAAGATACAACTGCTGTCCGCCAGGGGACTACAAGCGCCAGCTTGAAACCCAAAGGACTTGGCGGTGCCTCAGACCCACCTAGAGGAGCCTGTTCTAGAACCGATAACCCCCGTTCAACCTCACCTCCCCTTGTTCCCCCCGCCTATATACCGCCGTCGTCAGCATACCCTGTGAAGGAAATATAGTATGCAAAATGGACAAGACCCAGAACGTCAGGTCGAGGTGTAGCGTATGAGGAGGGAAGAAATGGGCTACATTCTCTAGCCTAGAGCATAACGAAGGGGTCTGTGAAACCAGACCCTGAAGGTGGATTTAGCAGTAGACCGGAACCAGAGCGTCCTGTCGAAGCCGGCTCTGAGGCGCGCACACACCGCCCGTCACTCTCCCCAAGTCCATTTCTTAAGTTCATAAAAATTTCACCGGACAAAGGGGAGGCAAGTCGTAACATGGTAAGTGTACCGGAAGGTGCACTTGGAAAAATCAGGGTGTAGCTAAGACAGTAAAGCACCTCCCTTACACCGAGGAGACGCCCGTGCAAATCGAGCCACCCTGAGCTGATTAACTAGCTCGAGCAACTGGTTTAATACCACGACATGAATAAACCCCTATGAATTAGTACCCCCACACCAAACCATTTTTCCACCCTAGTACGGGCGACAGAACAGGACCTAGAAGCTACAGAAAAAGTACCGCAAGGGAAAGTTGAAAGAGAAGTGAAACAACTCATATAAGCACTGAGCAGCAGAGGCTAGTCCTCGTACCTTTTGCATCATGATTTGGCCAGTACTACTTAAGCAAAGAGAACTTTAGTTTAAGCTCCCGAAACTAGACGAGCTACTCCGAGACAGCCTATTATAGGGCCAACCCGTCTCTGTGGCAAAAGAGTGGGAAGAGCTCCGAGTAGAGGTGATAAACCTACCGAGCCTAGTTATAGCTGGTTGTCTAGGAAATGAATAGAAGTTCAGCCCCCTGAATCACCCACCCCCCTCAGTGCAACTCACTTTGGTGCCGGAGAGTCGGAGGAGTTAGTCAAAGGAGGTACAGCTCCCTTGAACGAGGACACAACCTTAACAGGAGGTTAAAGATCACATTAAGCAAGGAATCATGTTTCAGTGGGCCTAAAAGCAGCCACCTGCCCAGAAAGCGTTAAAGCTCAGGCATCCATTAGCCCTTTTATTTTGATAAGAAATCTTACCCCCTATTTTTACTAGACCATTCCGCGCTTCGGCGGAAGAGACTATGCTAAAATGAGTAACAAGAGGGTATCCCCCTCTCCCCGCACCTGTGTAACTCGGACCGGACTCCCCGCCGACTATTAACGAACCCAAAGCCAGAGGGAATAATGAACTAGATGAACCACTAGCAGATCCCATTCAATCTATCGTTGACCCCACACCGGAGTGCACTAGGGAAAGACCTAAAGGAAGAGAAGGAACTCGGCAAACACAAGCCTCGCCTGTTTACCAAAAACATCGCCTCTTGAGTTCTATATATAAGAGGTCCCGCCTGCCCTGTGACTATATGTTTAACGGCCGCGGTATTTTGACCGTGCAAAGGTAGCGCAATCACTTGTCTTTTAAATGGAGACCTGTATGAATGGCAAGACGAGGGCTAAGCTGTCTCCTTTTCCAAGTCAGTGAAATTGATCTCCCCGTGCAGAAGCGGGGATATTCTCATAAGACGAGAAGACCCTATGGAGCTTTAGACACAAGGCAGCCCACGTTAAACAGCCTCTCTTAAGGGTATAAACTTAGTGGCGCCTCGCCCAATTGTCTTCGGTTGGGGCGACCGCGGGGGAAAGACTAGCCCCCATGTGGAATGGGGGTACATACTCCCTGCAGCCGAGAAAAACTTTTCTAAGCAACAGAAATTCTGACCAAAAATGATCCGGCAAGGCCGATCAACGGACCCAGTTACCCTAGGGATAACAGCGCAATCCTCTCCCAGAGTCCCTATCGACGAGTGGGTTTACGACCTCGATGTTGGATCAGGACATCCTAATGGTGCAGCCGCTATTAAGGGTTCGTTTGTTCAACGATTAAAGTCCTACGTGATCTGAGTTCAGACCGGAGTAATCCAGGTCAGTTTCTATCTATGATGTGACCTTTTCTAGTACGAAAGGACCGAAAAGACGGGGCCCATGCTTAAGGTACGCCCCACCCCCACCCAGTGAAAGCAACTAAACTAGACAAGGGGGCACGCCTTTGACGGCCTAAGATAATGGCGCGCTAAGGTGGCAGAGCCCGGCAATTGCGGAAGGCCTAAGACCTTCTCCCCAGAGGTTCAAGTCCTCTTCTTAGCTATGATTGCAGCACTATTTACTTACATCATCAACCCCCTCACCTATATTGTGCCCGTTCTCCTGGCCGTGGCTTTTCTTACTCTTATTGAGCGGAAGGTGCTCGGCTACATGCAGCTGCGGAAGGGGCCTAACATCGTCGGGCCTTATGGCCTCCTCCAACCAATTGCTGATGGCGTCAAGCTTTTTATTAAGGAACCTGTTCGTCCTTCCACTTCCTCCCCCTTTCTTTTTCTGGCCACCCCCATGCTTGCCCTGACTCTGGCTCTCACGCTCTGGGCCCCCATGCCTATCCCTTACCCAGTTGCCGACTTCAACCTCGGCATTTTGTTTGTCTTGGCCTTGTCCAGCCTGGCCGTCTACTCCATTTTGGGCTCGGGCTGGGCTTCGAACTCTAAGTACGCCCTTATTGGGGCCCTTCGGGCCGTGGCACAGACCATCTCTTACGAGGTGAGCTTGGGTCTTATTCTACTAAGCGTGATTATCTTCACTGGGGGCTTTACCCTTCAGACCTTTAACGTTGCTCAGGAAAGCATCTGACTTGCTGCCCCCGCATGGCCTCTGGCCGCAATGTGATATATTTCCACGCTTGCCGAGACGAACCGGGCCCCCTTTGACCTCACAGAAGGTGAATCTGAGCTGGTCTCCGGGTTTAATGTTGAGTATGCCGGCGGGCCCTTCGCTTTGTTTTTTTTGGCAGAGTACGCTAACATTCTTCTTATGAACACCCTTTCTGCCATCTTATTTTTAGGGGCATCTCACTTCCCGCTAATCCCGGAGCTCACGGCGATGAACCTTATGACTAAGGCCTCACTGCTCTCCATTGTCTTTCTCTGGGTTCGAGCTTCGTACCCCCGGTTCCGGTATGACCAGCTTATGCACTTGGTGTGGAAGAATTTTCTCCCTCTGACCCTTGCCCTAGTGCTTTGGCACCTGGCCCTTCCTGTTGCCTTCGCGGGCCTCCCACCTCAGTTGTAGGGGAACTGTGCCCGAATGCCTAGGGGCCACTTTGATAGAGTGAACTATGAGGGTTCAAGTCCCCCCGGTTCCTTAGAAGGAAGGGAGTCGAACCCATACTCAAGAGATCAAAACTCTTGGTGCTTCCGCTACACCACTTTCTAGTAAGGTCAGCTAAATAAGCTTTTGGGCCCATACCCCAAACATGTTGGTTAAAACCCTTCCTTTACTAATGAACCCTTTTGTACTCGCTACGCTCTTGTCTAGCCTCGGCCTGGGCACAGCCCTTACTTTTGCCAGCTCCCACTGACTTATAGCATGGATGGGCCTTGAAATCAATACTCTTGCTATTATCCCTCTAATGACGCAGCACCACCACCCACGGGCCGTTGAGGCCACCACGAAGTATTTTTTAACGCAGGCCACCGCCGCCGCGATGATTTTGTTTGCTAGCACCACTAACGCCTGGATGACTGGTGAGTGAAATATTCAACAACTCTCGCACCCAGTTGCCGCTACTACCGCATTTATGGCCTTGGCCCTCAAGGTCGGTCTGGCTCCAGTTCATTTTTGGTTACCTGAAGTGATTCAAGGGCTGGACCTCCCCACCGGCCTTCTCTTATCCACCTGGCAGAAGCTTGCCCCTTTTGCCCTTATTCTACAGGTTGCACCCTTTGCCGACCCGAGCATCCTTACTTTCTTGGGCATCATATCAACTCTGGTCGGCGGCTGGGGGGGATTGAATCAAACCCAACTCCGTAAGATCCTAGCATATTCTTCAATCGCACATTTGGGCTGGATGGTTCTCATTCTTCAGTTTGCGCCCCCCATGACACTGCTTGCCTTGCTAACATACATCCTCATAACAGCATCCGCTTTCTTGACCTTTAACACCACCCGCTCTACTAGTATCAGTGTTCTTGCCACCACCTGGGCCAAAGCCCCGGCCCTGGTAGCCCTTGCCTCCTTAGTTCTTCTTTCTTTGGGCGGCCTTCCCCCCTTGACCGGCTTTATGCCCAAGTGGCTTATTCTTCAGGAACTAACAAAGCAAGGCCTTCCACTCACTGCTACCGTGGCCGCCCTCACTGCCCTTCTCAGCCTCTACTTTTACCTCCGCCTTTGTTACGCCATGTCCCTCACCACTTCTCCTAATACCCTCCCCACCACTGCCCCCTGGCGCATGACTACGACCCAATCCTTCTTTCCTCTTTCCGTGGCTACCACCGGGGCCCTAGCCCTCCTGCCACTAACCCCCGCCGTCTCGGCCCTCGTTACCCCCTAAGGGGTTTAGGATAGCACTAGACCGGAAGCCTTCAAAGCTTTAAGCGAGGGTGAGAATCCCTCAACCCCTGATAAAACTTACGGGACTTTATCCCATATCTTCTGAATGCAACCCAGACACTTTGATTAAGCTAAAGCTTTTCTAGATGAGAGGGCCTCGATCCCACAAACTTTTAGTTAACAGCTAAACGCTTAAACCAGCGAGCATTCATCTACTCTTCCCGCCGCCGGGCGCGTTGCGGGGAAAAGCCCCGGCAGGCGGTAGCCTACTACTTCAGGTTTGCAATCTGACGTGGTAACACCTCAGGGCTTGATAAGGGGAGGAATCAAACCCCCGTCTATGGGGCTACAATCCACCGCTTAAGCACTCAGCCACCTTACCTGTGGCAATTACACGCTGATTTTTCTCAACAAACCACAAAGATATTGGCACCCTTTACCTTGTATTTGGTGCTTGGGCCGGCATGGTCGGTACAGCTCTAAGCCTGTTGATTCGGGCAGAGCTCAGCCAACCGGGGGCCCTTCTAGGCGACGACCAGATTTATAATGTGATCGTCACGGCGCATGCCTTCGTAATAATTTTCTTTATAGTAATGCCTATCATGATCGGAGGCTTTGGTAACTGACTCATCCCGCTCATGATTGGAGCCCCTGATATAGCATTCCCCCGAATAAATAATATGAGCTTCTGACTACTCCCTCCCTCTTTCCTTCTTCTTCTAGCCTCTTCTGGTGTGGAAGCCGGAGCAGGGACGGGCTGAACCGTTTACCCGCCTTTGGCCGGGAACCTGGCCCACGCTGGAGCTTCTGTAGACTTAACCATCTTCTCACTACACCTCGCAGGGATTTCTTCGATTCTGGGCGCTATCAACTTTATCACGACAATTATTAACATGAAACCCCCAGCTATTTCGCAATACCAGACCCCCCTGTTTGTCTGAGCAGTCCTGATTACCGCCGTGCTTCTTCTCCTGTCCCTCCCTGTGCTCGCTGCCGGGATTACCATGCTCCTGACAGACCGAAACTTAAATACAACTTTCTTTGATCCCGCAGGGGGGGGAGACCCCATTCTTTACCAGCACTTATTCTGGTTCTTCGGCCACCCTGAAGTTTATATTCTTATCCTGCCCGGCTTCGGCATGATTTCCCACATTGTCGCGTACTACTCAGGCAAGAAGGAACCATTTGGATATATGGGGATGGTGTGGGCCATGATGGCAATTGGACTCCTGGGGTTCATCGTCTGGGCTCACCACATGTTTACTGTCGGAATAGACGTAGACACCCGAGCATACTTTACGTCAGCTACCATAATTATTGCTATCCCGACGGGCGTGAAAGTCTTTAGCTGGCTGGCAACCCTTCACGGGGGGTCCATTAAGTGAGAGACCCCCCTATTATGGGCCCTGGGCTTCATTTTCTTATTTACTGTGGGGGGACTAACAGGAATTGTTCTGGCTAACTCCTCCCTTGATATTGTTCTTCATGATACATATTACGTAGTAGCTCACTTCCACTACGTCTTGTCTATGGGGGCCGTATTCGCCATTCTAGCCGGCTTCGTCCACTGATTCCCACTGTTTTCTGGCTACACGCTCCATAGCACCTGAACCAAGATTCACTTCGGGGTCATGTTTATTGGGGTAAATCTTACTTTCTTCCCTCAGCACTTCCTGGGCCTTGCGGGCATGCCACGGCGATACTCTGACTACCCGGACGCTTACACCCTATGAAACACCGTCTCATCGATTGGCTCCCTTATTTCCCTGGTAGCCGTAATCATGTTCCTCTTTATTCTTTGGGAAGCATTTGCTGCCAAGCGAGAGGTCTTGTCTGTGGAGTTGACGGCAACCAACGTGGAATGACTCCACGGCTGCCCACCTCCTTACCACACCTTTGAAGAGCCTGCCTTTGTTCAGGTTCAAGCTCATTAACGAGAAAGGGAGGAATTGAACCCCCATATGGTGGTTTCAAGCCAACCGCATAACCACTCTGCCACTTTCTTCCATAAGACACTAGTAACAACGATCATTACGCTGCCTTGTCAAGGCAGAGTTGCGGGACAGAACCCCGCGTGTCTTGAGCTCATGCTAGAATGGCACATCCCTCACAATTAGGATTCCAAGACGCGGCCTCACCTGTAATAGAAGAACTTCTACATTTCCACGACCACGCGCTAATAATCGTTTTCCTTATTAGCACATTAGTCCTTTATATTATCGTGGCAATAGTGTCCACTAAGCTCACAAACAAATACATTTTAGACTCCCAGGAGATTGAGATTGTATGAACCGTCCTCCCCGCAGTGATTTTGATTCTTATCGCCCTTCCCTCCCTGCGGATTCTTTATCTTATAGATGAAATTAATGACCCCCACCTTACTATCAAGGCCATGGGCCACCAGTGGTACTGAAGCTACGAGTACACCGACTATGAAGACCTCGGCTTCGACTCTTATATAATCCCCACCCAAGACCTCGCTCCTGGCCAGTTTCGTCTTCTGGAGGCCGACCACCGTATGGTTATTCCAGTTGAGTCCCCAATCCGTGTCCTTGTTTCTGCAGAGGACGTCCTTCACTCCTGAGCCGTGCCCGCCCTCGGGGTGAAAATGGACGCTGTTCCGGGACGCCTAAACCAGACCGCTTTCATTGCCTCTCGCCCAGGGGTATTCTATGGTCAATGCTCCGAGATCTGCGGGGCAAACCACAGCTTTATGCCCATCGTTGTTGAGGCTGTTCCTCTAAAACACTTCGAGAACTGATCCTCTCTAATGCTCGAAGACGCCTCACTAGGAAGCTTAATCGGGTAAAGCGTTAGCCTTTTAAGCTAAAGAATGGTAGCCCCCAACTACCTCTAGTGACATGCCTCAATTGAACCCCGCCCCCTGATTTGCCATCTTAACTTTCTCCTGACTTATCTTCTTAACGATTATCCCTCCCAAAATTCTCGGCCACACTTTCCCAAACGAACCAACAGCGCAAAGCACTGAAAAAGCTAAGCCTGAATCTTGATCCTGACCATGACACTAAGCTTCTTCGACCAGTTCATAAGCCCTACGTTCCTAGGCCTACCACTGATGGCCCTCGCATTAACCCTGCCGTGAATTTTGTTCCCAACCCCCTCCTCACGGTGACTAAACAACCGGCTTCTGACCCTTCAGGGCTGGTTTATTAACCGTTTTACCCAGCAGCTCCTTCTTCCTTTGAACCTAGGCGGACACAAATGGGCCCTCATTTTAACTTCACTTATAGTGTTTTTGATTAGCTTAAACATGTTGGGGCTTCTCCCTTACACGTTTACACCTACCACCCAGCTTTCCCTTAACATGGGCCTTGCTGTACCACTTTGGCTTGCCACCGTGATTATCGGAATGCGGAACCAGCCCACCGCCGCCCTTGGCCACTTGCTCCCGGAAGGAACTCCTGTCCCCTTGATTCCTGTCCTCATCATTATCGAAACCATTAGTCTCTTCATCCGCCCTTTAGCCCTGGGTGTTCGACTTACCGCAAACCTTACCGCCGGACATTTGCTCATCCAGCTCATTGCCACCGCCGCTTTCGTTCTTCTCCCCTTAATGCCAACGGTCGCCATTCTTACTGCAACCGTATTGTTTTTGTTAACCCTCCTAGAAGTTGCAGTAGCCATGATTCAAGCTTACGTCTTTGTTCTCCTTCTAAGCCTATACCTTCAAGAAAACGTCTAATGGCCCACCAAGCGCACGCATACCACATAGTAGACCCCAGCCCCTGGCCTCTGACAGGGGCAATCGCCGCCCTCCTCCTGACCTCCGGCACCGCAATCTGGTTTCACTTTAACTCGATAACTTTGATGACCCTTGGCACAGTTCTGCTGCTCCTAACTATATATCAGTGATGACGGGATATTATCCGAGAAGGTACATTTCAAGGTCACCACACGCCGCCCGTGCAAAAGGGCCTCCGGTACGGGATAATTCTGTTCATTACCTCTGAAGTATTCTTCTTCCTGGGGTTTTTCTGAGCTTTCTACCACTCTAGTCTCGCACCTACGCCCGAGCTGGGGGGCTGCTGGCCCCCAGCAGGTATCACTACACTAGACCCATTTGAGGTACCCTTGCTTAATACAGCAGTCCTTCTGGCCTCCGGCGTTACCGTGACCTGGGCACACCATAGCATCATGGAGGGTGAGCGGAAACAAACCATTCAATCTCTTGGCCTAACAATCCTGTTAGGCTTCTACTTTACCTTTCTGCAGGCTCTAGAGTACTACGATGCCCCCTTCACCATCGCAGACGGGGTTTACGGCTCGACATTCTTTGTGGCTACCGGCTTCCACGGCCTTCATGTAATCATTGGCTCCACCTTCTTGGCTGTTTGTTTACTCCGCCAAATTCAGTATCACTTCACGTCTGAGCACCATTTTGGGTTCGAGGCAGCCGCCTGGTACTGACATTTCGTGGACGTTGTTTGACTGTTCCTCTACGTCTCCATCTACTGATGAGGCTCATAGTCTTTCTAGTATTAGGTTAGTATAAGTGACTTCCAATCACACGGTCTTGGTTAGAGTCCAAGGAAGGATAATGAACTTAATCGCAACAGTAATTGCCATCACAGCCGCTCTCTCGGGCATCCTTGCCCTTGTCTCTTTCTGACTTCCTCAGATTACCCCCGACGCCGAGAAGCTCTCACCCTACGAGTGCGGCTTTGACCCCCTTGGCTCTGCCCGTCTCCCCTTCTCAATACGATTTTTTCTCGTCGCCATTCTCTTTCTTCTATTTGACTTGGAGATTGCCCTCCTTCTCCCCCTTCCCTGGGGCGACCAGCTCTTGACCCCCTCCGCTACCTTCGCCTGAGCCGTTGCCGTGTTAACCCTGCTGACCCTCGGCCTTGTGTACGAGTGGGTTCAGGGCGGCTTGGAATGGGCTGAATAGGCGGTTAGTCCAAGAGAAGACTCCTGATTTCGGCTCAGATGATTATGGTTTAAGTCCATAACTGCCTTATGACCCCCGTACACTTTAGCTTCACCTCGGCCTTCGTCCTAGGACTAATAGGACTTGCATTCCACCGCACTCACCTCCTCTCAGCTCTTCTTTGCCTGGAAGGAATAATGCTTTCTTTATTTATTGCCCTCTCTTTGTGAGCACTACAATTGGACGCCACCGGTTACTCCCCCGCCCCAATACTTCTACTTGCCTTTTCAGCTTGTGAGGCTGCCGCAGGTCTTGCCTTACTAGTGGCTACTGCTCGGACCCACGGAACGGACCGACTCCAAAGCCTGAACCTTTTACAATGCTAAAAATCCTCATTCCAACCCTCATGTTATTCCCCACCATCTGGCTCTCCCCTGCCAAATGGTTGTGACCTGCTTCTGTCGCCCAAAGCCTTCTTATTGCACTCACCAGCCTCTCCTGATTCAAGTGTACTTCCGAAACTGGCTGGTCCTCAGCCAATCTTTATATTGCGACTGATCCCTTGTCGACACCTCTCTTAATTCTCAGCTGCTGGCTTCTCCCTTTAATAATCCTTGCTAGCCAGAATCACGCCTCCTCTGAACCTATTAATCGCCAGCGAGCCCTAGTGTCCCTCCTCGCCTCCCTGCAAGTCTTCCTAATTTTGGCCTTCGGGGCCACCGAAATCATTATGTTCTACGTTATATTTGAGGCTACCTTGCTCCCCACCTTAATTATCATTACGCGGTGGGGAAATCAGACGGAGCGACTGAACGCCGGAACTTACTTTCTGTTCTATACTTTGGCGGGGTCTCTTCCTCTTTTAGTAGCCCTACTTCTTCTTCAGGCGGATACAGGCTCCCTGTCTATATTAACCCTCCAATACGCGGCACCCCTTGCACTAGGCACCTGGGCTGATAAAATGTGATGAGCAGCTTGTCTTGTCGCTTTTCTGGTAAAGATGCCGCTGTATGGTGTTCACCTCTGGCTCCCGAAGGCCCACGTAGAGGCCCCCATTGCTGGGTCCATGGTGCTTGCTGCGGTATTGCTCAAGCTAGGCGGATACGGCATGATGCGGATAATACTAATTCTGGACCCTCTTACTAAGGAGCTTGCGTACCCTTTCCTTGTCTTGGCCCTGTGGGGCATCATTATGACTGGGTCAATCTGTCTCCGGCAGACGGATCTCAAATCACTCATCGCGTACTCATCCGTCAGCCATATGGGCCTCGTGGCAGGGGGCATTCTAATCCAGACCCCGTGGGGTTTCACGGGTGCAATTATCCTCATAATTGCACATGGCCTTGCCTCTTCCGCCTTGTTTTGCTTAGCAAACACCAGCTATGAGCGCACTCACAGCCGGACCATACTGCTCGCCCGGGGAATGCAGATGATTCTTCCCCTCATAGCAACCTGATGATTTGTTGCTAATCTTGCAAATCTTGCACTCCCCCCTCTTCCTAATCTAATGGGTGAACTTATTATTATTACTTCTTTATTTAACTGGTCGAGCTGAACCATCGCCCTCACTGGCGTCGGTACCCTCATTACTGCTGCCTACTCCCTATACCTTTTTCTAGTCAGCCAACGCGGCCCCGTCCCGTCACACATCATTGCTATTCCACCCTCTCACACTCGAGAGCACCTCCTCCTGGTCATGCACCTTTTACCCATTGCTCTTTTAGTCCTAAAGCCTGAGCTGATGTGGGGCTGATCGTTCTGTGGACATAGTTTAATTAAGACACTAGATTGTGATTCTGGGAATAGAGGTTAAACCCCTCTTGTCGACCGAGAGAGGCCCGAGGCACTGGTGACTGCTAATCCTCCAGCCCCATGGTTAAACTCCACGGCTCACTCGAGCATGTAAAGGATAACAGCTCATCCGCTGGTCTTAGGAACCAGAGACTCTTGGTGCAAGTCCAAGTATATGCTATGCACCCAACTACCCTTATTATAAGCTCAAGCCTAGTAACAATTTTTGTTCTTCTTATCTACCCTCTATTTACAACCCTCCACCCCTCCCCTCGCCCTCCTCAGTGGGCCGTAACCCACGTGAAGGATGCAGTGAAGCTGGCTTTTTTTGTTAGCTTGATTCCCCTATTCATTTTCCTGGACCAGGGCGCGGAAACCGTTGTCACTAACTGGCATTGGATGAACACCCTGACTTTTGACATTAATCTCAGTTTTAAGTTTGACCACTACTCCACCATCTTTACCCCCATTGCTCTTTACGTGACTTGGTCTATTTTGGAGTTTGCATCTTGATATATGCACGCGGACCCACAGGTGAACCGGTTCTTCAAGTACCTCTTGCTTTTCCTGGTAGCTATGATTGTCCTAGTAACGGCCAATAATATGTTCCAGCTTTTCATCGGTTGGGAAGGAGTCGGTATTATGTCTTTTCTTCTTATTGGCTGATGATATGGGCGGGCGGACGCCAACACCGCTGCCATGCAGGCTGTCTTGTACAATCGGGTTGGAGACATTGGACTAATCCTCAGCATGGCCTGACTGGCTACCAACCTCAACTCATGAGAGCTGCAACAGCTTTTTATTGCCTCTAAGGACACCGACCTCACCCTGCCCCTTCTAGGGTTGATTGTTGCCGCCACTGGCAAGTCCGCTCAATTTGGTCTCCATCCTTGGCTGCCCTCAGCAATGGAAGGTCCTACGCCGGTCTCTGCCCTACTGCACTCTAGCACTATGGTCGTTGCGGGGATTTTCCTGCTCATCCGACTTAGTCCAATGATGGCTCACAACCAGTTCGCGCTTACCACCTGCCTCTGCCTGGGGGCACTTACCACGCTCTTTACAGCAACATGTGCTTTGACACAAAATGACATCAAGAAGATTGTAGCATTCTCAACCTCGAGTCAGCTAGGCCTCATGATGGTTACCATCGGGCTTGGGCAACCTCAGCTGGCCTTCCTCCACATTTGCACGCACGCCTTTTTTAAGGCAATATTGTTTCTTTGCTCCGGCTCTGTAATCCACAGCCTTAACGATGAGCAGGATATTCGTAAGATAGGGGGCATGCACCGCTTGACCCCTTTCACTTCAACTGCACTAGCAATTGGCAGCCTCGCGCTAACGGGCACCCCCTTCTTAGCGGGCTTCTTTTCTAAGGATGCCATTATTGAAGCTCTAAATACATCCTACCTTAACGCCTGGGCCCTCACCTTAACCCTTGTCGCCACCTCCTTCACTGCAATCTACAGCCTGCGTGTTGTTTTTTTTGTTTCCATGGGCCATCCCCGTTTTGCGCCATTATCTCCGATTAACGAGAACAACCCCTCCGTGATTAACCCAATCAAGCGGCTGGCGTGGGGTAGCATCTTGGCCGGACTAGTCCTCACCTCAAACTTTCTACCTTCCAAAACACCCGTAATGACCATACCACCCCTTTTGAAACTGAGTGCCCTCCTCGTATCTATTTTGGGCCTCGTTATTGCCCTTGAGCTTGCTTCTCTTACCGGGAAGCAATTTAAGACTTCCCCCTCCCTGGCCCCTCATAACTTCTCCAACATGCTCGGGTACTTCCCAGCAGTTGTCCACCGGCTCACGCCCAAGCTTAACCTAACCCTCGGCCAGACCATTGCTTCCCAAAGCGTGGACCAGACATGATTTGAGAAGATCGGACCAAAGGCAATTGTCTCTGCGAACTTGCCTCTGGTCTCGGGAGCAACCCACGTCCAGCGGGGCATGGTCAAGACTTACCTAACCCTTTTTTTCTTGTCCACCACTCTCGCGATTTTTCTCACCGCCTATTAAACTGCTCGTAGGCTCCCCCGGCTCAGCCCACGGGTTAGTTCTAACACCACAAATAGGGTCAGCAGCAGCACTCACGCGCAGATTACAAGCATTCCCCCACCGGAGGAGTATATTACCGCCACCCCGCTTGTATCCCCCCGGAAGACCGATAGGTCTTTGAACTCGTCCACCACTGTTCAGGACCCTTCATACCACCCCCCTCAGAACAAACCCCCGGCTGCCAGGACCCCCACCCCGTAGGCCAGTACATACCCCAAAACCGACCGGTCACCCCATGACTCAGGGAAAGGCTCCGCTGCGAGAGCAGCAGAGTATGCAAACACTACTAACATCCCGCCCAAGTAGATTAGAAAGAGGACCAGGGACAAGAAAGATCCCCCGTGCCCCACCAGGACCCCGCAACCGACCCCAGCGGCGACCACCAGCCCCAACGCCGCGAAGTATGGTGCGGGGTTGGACGCCACCGCTACCAGACCTAGCACCAACCCGAACAAAAACAAAGAAACAAGATAAGTCATAATTCCCACCAGGACTCTAACCAGGACCAGTGACTTGAAAAACCACCGTTGTGACTCAACTACAGGAACCTCTAATGGCCAACCTACGTAAAACCCACCCCCTCCTTAAAATCGCCAACAGCGCGCTAGTTGATCTCCCAGCCCCCTCAAACATTTCGGTTTGATGAAACTTCGGCTCCCTGCTAGGGCTCTGCTTGGCAAGCCAAATCCTCACCGGATTGTTTTTAGCTATACACTATACCTCCGACATTTCTACTGCTTTTTCCTCGGTTACTCACATCTGCCGAGACGTCAGCTACGGGTGACTAATCCGGAACATGCACGCTAATGGCGCATCTTTTTTCTTCATTTGCATCTATATACATATCGGCCGGGGCCTTTATTACGGCTCCTACCTATATAAAGAGACTTGGACTATTGGGGTCATCCTTCTTCTTCTCGTCATGATGACTGCCTTTGTGGGCTATGTCCTCCCCTGAGGACAAATGTCGTTTTGAGGGGCCACTGTTATCACTAACCTCCTCTCGGCTGTTCCGTACGTTGGGAATGACCTTGTCCAATGGATCTGGGGCGGGTTTTCCGTCGACAACGCCACTCTTACCCGGTTCTTTGCATTTCACTTCCTATTCCCCTTTGTCATTGCGGGCGCTACCGTGCTTCACCTGCTTTTCCTTCACGAGACGGGCTCCAACAACCCCGCCGGTCTAAACTCGGACGCCGATAAAATCTCCTTCCACCCATACTTTTCATACAAGGACCTCTTGGGGTTTGTGGCCCTCCTCTTGGCTCTCACATCCCTCGCCCTTTTCTCCCCCAACCTCCTTGGGGACTCGGAGAACTTCATCCCGGCGAACCCCCTGGTCACCCCTCCCCATATTCAGCCGGAGTGGTACTTCTTGTTTGCCTACGCTATCCTTCGTTCTATCCCCAATAAGCTGGGGGGCGTTCTAGCCCTTCTATTTTCCATTTTGGTCCTCATGGTCGTTCCTATCCTCCACACCTCCAAGCAGCGAGGACTAACATTCCGACCTCTAACCCAGTTTTTGTTTTGGGCTCTCGTGGCTGATGTCCTTGTTCTCACATGGATTGGCGGCATGCCCGTGGAGCACCCCTATATTATCATTGGTCAAGTGGCATCCGCCATCTATTTCGCCATTTTTCTTGTCCTTGCCCCGATGGTCGGGTGGGCAGAGAATAAAGCCCTTGAATGAGCATGCCCTAGTAGCTTAGCGTTAAAGCGCCGGTCTTGTAATCCGGAGATTGAAGGTTAAACCCCTTCCTAGTGCTCAAAGGGAAGAGATTCTAACTCTCACTCTTAACTCCCAAAGCTAAGATTCTAAATTAAACTACCCTCTGGCCCCGGCCAACGACCACAAAATTAATGCCTTTTTGGTGGGGCAGACGCTGGGGGCGGATGCATATAGTGGTATATATAACATATGTACTAGGGACATATATGTATAAACACCACTTATCTAATGAAAACACACAAGCTAAATGTATTTGGAGGGGTATATATGCAATATTTTAACGAAAAAACACATATTGGAGTTAACCCAACTTAAACAGATTTATTAGCAACTTCGCAATAATGACCTTCATATTCCGACTCAACTTATTAACGACCTCCCATTTTTAATGTAGTAAGAAACCACCAACCGGCGATGTCTATTTGCTAATTATTCGTGAGGGTCAGGTCCATATATCGTGGGGGTCGCTATTAGTGAACTATTCCTGGCATTTGGTTCCTACTTCAGGGCCATTCCCCGAGATAATCCCACTACGCGGTGCGTTCTCGCCAATGGGCATTTGGTTATTGGTGGCGACCATATAGCACTTGACCCACCAATGAGTTCACTTTTGCGCATTTGGTTCTTTTTTTTTTCTCTTTCCATTCACCTGGCATTTGCAAGTGCAGGACGACCTTATAGAGAGGGTGGCACTATCCCGTTGACGTCAGGGGCATATTGTTCGTGTTGTAAAGATATTCATTAAAGAACCACATAAGTGATATCATGAGCATAATACAATAATTTTACCCCTTGCTTTCCTGTTTCGATTTTTCCGGTTTTCCGGCTCGCGCGCGTTAAACCCCCCTACCCCCCTACACTCCAGGGATCACTATCATTTCCTGTTAAACCCCTAAACCAGGAGAAATCCCTTAAAGTGCTTGCAAAAAGTTAATTTGCATATAATTACATTATTAAAATATTGTCTATT